AACTAGAAAGTTTTTTTTATAGTTATCGTAATTCTAGTTATATGAATAATGGATCGAAAAGCGATGATCCCCACTATGATTTTAACTTGTATGATACTAACTATAGTTGGAATAATCACATTAATAGTTGTATTGACTCTTATCTTCGTTCTCAAATCTGTATTGATAGTTCCATTTTAATTTTAAGTGGTAGTGACAATTCCAACAATAGTTATATTTATAATTACATTTGTGGCGAAGGTGGAAAGAGTAGTGAAGACAAGAATTTCGATATAATAACTCGAGAAAATGGTAATGATTTAACTCTAAAAGAAAGTTCTAATGATTTCGATCTATACAAGCATTTGTGGGTTCAATGCGAAAATTGTTATGGATTAAATTATAAGAAATTGTTTAAGTCAAAAATGAATATTTGTGAACAATGTGGATATCATTTGAAAATGAGTAGTTCAGATAGAATCGAACTTTCGATTGATCCAGGCACTTGGGGTTCTATGGATGAAGACATGATCTCTGTGGATCCCATTGAATTTCAGTCTGAAGAAGATCTTTATAAAGATCGTATTGATTCTTATCAAAGAAAGACAGGATTAACTGAGGCTATTCAAACAGGCACGGGTCAACTAAACGGTATTCCTATAGCAATGGGGGTTATGGATTTTCAGTTTATGGGGGGTAGTATGGGATCCGTAGTAGGCGAGAAAATCACCCGTTTGATCGAATATGCTACCAATAATTTTTTACCTCTTATTCTAGTGTGTGCTTCCGGAGGAGCACGCATGCAAGAAGGAAGTTTGAGCTTGATGCAAATGGCTAAAATATCTTCCGCTTTATATGATTATCAATCAAATAAAAAGTTATTTTATGTATCAATTCTTACATCTCCTACTACTGGTGGAGTGACCGCGAGTTTTGGTATGTTGGGGGATATCATTATTGCTGAACCCAATGCCTATATTGCATTTGCGGGTAAAAGAGTAATTGAGCAAACATTGAATAAAACAATACCTGAAGGTTCACAGTCGGCGGAATATTTATTCCATAAGGGTTTATTCGATCCAATCGTACCACGTAGTCCTTTAAAAGGTGTTCTGAGTGAGTTAGTTCAGCTCCACGGTTTTTTTCCTTTGAATCAAAATTCAATCAAGTAGAGTCTTAAGTTAAATTATTTTCTTTGTAGTGAAAAGGCAGTTAGTTAGTTTATTAGAATCAAAGTCAAAGCCCATTACGCGGGCTTTGACCTTGTGACATAAAATGGAATTGTCGAAAAACGAATTATGTGAATAATTATTATTATCCGATATTACTAATGAGTAAACCTCTATCAACAGGATAAAAAGCGAATTTTTCCTTCTGTGAAATGAAATTCTAATTTGGCGAGACAAATAAAACGAATTTTATCTTCCTCTAACGAATTTTATCTTCCTCTATTGCTTGCATATGTATATATAATTCAAATATAGAAAAAATAGAATATAAATATAGAGTTTTGCATCGTTCTATATCTCCCGAAAATTCGATTTTTACTAAAAATCCCTGTTCTTGGATCGGATTCTAACGAATCGAATCTTTCGACAATTTGTAATTTGTAATAAACTCGTTCTTTATTAAATATTAAATTCAAAAATTCAAATTAGAAATTCAAATTAGAAGACAAGAACAATAGAATAATAAGAAAAGTAAGAATAAAGTAAGATAATAAAGAAAGTGGATTATCTTATCATATACCTTACCTATTTTATTTGATTTAGAAAGTCCTTTTATTTAATTCTACATTCCTTGCACTTATTAGATATCTAGACTTGCTTAGAAATACTTAGTATTTAGGTATATTTAGTATAATATACGAATTATAATATAATCATTATAAGATATATTTCTAACTAACAATATAACAGGTACAAATATTAAATTGAGGTACCCCATTTTATGACAACTTTCAGCAGCTTTCCCTCTATTTTTGTGCCTTTAGTAGGCCTAGTATTTCCGGCAATTGCAATAGCTTCTTTATCTTTGTATGTTCAAAAAACTAAGATTTTTTAGATTGGATGGGGCCAAGACCAAATCTTATCTATTTTTTTTTTCAAGACTTAGATGCCACGGATACCTATTTAGTAGAATATTGTATAACATCCAGCTTCCCCGAACCGAACATAAATGAAACCTCTTATGCATACGTAAACATGATATAGGGTTAAATGAATTATAGCAAGTACCGAACGGATGTATGAAATTAAAGTCTATATATCTAGTAGATCTGTATAGGGGATCATATAATATAAAAGGGGATGATTTTAGATCTAAGCAATTTGATGAATTCCTTCTAAAAGTTCATATCAAAATAGTACTAGTTGATGAGAGTTACTTCGGAAACAAAAAAAGTAAATTTTGGTTATTCTCTCAATTCCAATAAAATGCAACTGGATCTAGTATGTATGAGTTGGCGATCAGAATCTATATGGATAGAATTTATAGTGGGATCTCGAAAAACAAGCAATTTCTGCTGGGCCTTTATCCTTTTTTTTGGTTCATTAGGGTTTTTATTAGTTGGAACTTCTAGTTATCTTGGTAGGAATTTGATATCTTTATTTCCGTCTCAGCAAATAGTTTTTTTTCCACAAGGAATCGTAATGTCTTTCTATGGGATCGCAGGCCTCTTTATTAGTTCCTATTTGTGGTGCACGATTTTTTGGAATGTAGGCAGTGGTTATGATCGATTCGATAGACAAGAGGGAATAGTATGTATTTTTCGTTGGGGTTTTCCTGGAAAAAATCGTCGCATCTTTCTACGATTCCTTATGAAAGATATTCAGTCCATCAGAATAGAAGTTAAAGAGGGTATTTATGCTCGTCGTGTCCTTTATATGGAAATCAGAGGCCAGGGGGCCATTCCCTTGACTCGTACTGATGAGAATTTGACTCCGCGAGAAATTGAGCAAAAAGCTGCTGAATTAGCCTATTTTTTGCGTGTACCGATTGAAGTTTTTTGAAATGAATGAATTGCAGAATAAATGCTTTCTCGCCAGGAGGAAAAAACTCAAGCTAAGAATCCTCTTTTTTCTATAGCAGAACTAAACTGAAGTTTCTTCAGAATGCCCATTCGAACCAAAGCAGACGTATACGGAAGAGTCATATTTGTCCACAAAAATTGTTTTTTTTTATGCGTCTGTAAAACCACTCAACTTAATTCAGTAACAAAACAAGCAAGAAATCTAAATAATGGATTTGTCTCATATATCAAAGTATTTCGAAATAAGGATTTTCGCTTTTTAGTTTCAATATTTTGAGTTGATACGTTAGATACAGAATATAGCCAGGGCGCTCCTTCGCCTCAAAATCTGAATAGAACAATCTTTATTATTTGAAACGGTTCTTTCGGGCAGTTATCAAAAGAGGGCAATTGCTTCGAATTTGATCAATTGAAATATCTGGAAACAATAACAATATCAATATAACAATAATATAGATATTTCATTCGAACATTCCAATTCAAAGTGGATTCTTATTTTCTATTTCTGTATTCTTTTTAGATTCAAGGACTAAGCACTGAATCAAAAAAAAACAGAGACTAGATTCATGGGCCCCTACCTTATAATATAATGAAAGGCATGCTTGATAGAAAGATTAGATCACATAAAGTCAACGAATGAGGTGGGTTCATTAACAATTCACAGATGAAAAAATGGCAAAAAAGAAAGCATTCACTCCCCTTCTATATCTTGCATCTATAGTATTTTTGCCCTGGTGGATCTCTCTCTCATTTAATAAAAGTCTGAAATCTTGGATTACTAATTGGTGGAATGCTAGGCAATCCGAAACCTTTTTGAATGATATTCAAGAAAAGAGTATTCTAGAACAATTCATAGAAGTAGAGGAACTCTTCCTGTTGGACGAAATGATAAAAGAATACCCGGAAACACATCTACAAAAACTGCGTATAGGAATCCACAAAGAAACGATCCAATTGATCAAGATGCACAATGAGGACCGTATCCATACGATTTTGCACTTCTCGACAAATCTAATCTGTTTCGTTATTCTAAGTGGTTATTCTATTTTGGGGAATGAAGAACTTCTTATTCTTAACTCTTGGGTTCAAGAATTCCTATATAATTTAAGCGACACAATAAAAGCTTTTTCTATTCTTTTATTAACAGATTTATGTATCGGATTCCATTCGCCCCACGGTTGGGAACTAATGATTGGCTATATTTACAAAGATTTTGGATTTGCTCATAATGATCAAATTATATCTGGTCTTGTTTCTACCTTTCCAGTCATTCTAGATACAATTTTTAAATATTGGATCTTTCGTTATTTAAATCGTGTATCTCCGTCACTTGTAGTTATTTATCATTCAATGAATGATTGAAAAATGATTCACGGATTCAATTATAATCTTTCCTTACTTTCTATATAAGCAAAGCATGCAAAGTCGTACTTACTTTATTCTTTCTACCCATCAGGAGACTTCTCTATTTCAGTAATTTTTTTTTTCAGTTTTCAGTAAAAGTAAATGGCAGAATCGTGGATAGGGAACTATACTAGTGACCTACCTAATTTTATTGTAGAAATTTTCGGGATCAATGATTGGACCATGCAAACTAGAAATACTTTTTCTTGGATAAAGAAGGAGATTACTCGATCCATTTCCGTATCGCTCATGATCTATATAATAACCGGGGCATCCATTTCAAATGCATATCCCATTTTTGCGCAGCAGGGGTATGAAAATCCACGAGAAGCAACTGGGCGTATTGTATGTGCCAATTGCCATTTAGCTAATAAACCCGTGGATATTGAGGTTCCACAAGCGGTACTTCCTGATACTGTATTTGAAGCGGTTGTTAGAATTCCTTATGATATGCAACTGAAACAAGTTCTTGCTAATGGTAAGAAAGGAGCTTTGAATGTGGGTGCTGTTCTTATTTTACCGGAGGGGTTTGAGTTAGCCCCTCCTGATCGTATTTCGCCCGAGATGAAAGAAAAGATAGGCAAGC